TGCAGATGAGTCTTCAAAAAGAGTTTAACTGTGTGAACAGAAAATTGAACATTTCGATCACACGAATTACAAAACCTTATGGAAACTCTACTATTCTTGCCGAATTTATAGCTGGACAATTAAAAAATCGAGTTTCTTTTCGAAAAGCAATGAAAAAGGCTATTGAATTAACTGAGCAAGCGGATACAAAAGGAATTCAAATACAAATTTCGGGACGTATAGATGGAAAAGAAATTGCACGTGTCGAATGGATCAGAGAAGGCAGGGTTCCACTACAAACCATTCGAGCAAAAATTGATTATTGTTCTTATACAGTTCGAACTATCTATGGGGTATTAGGTATAAAAATTTGGATATTCATAGATGAGGAATAAAAAAACTTTATTCATATTTTATACTTATCCAATTTTTTAATAGAACAACAAAAAAAAAATAAGAGCAATTGAGATTATTAATTATATTTTAATTCTATAAGGTTGAATAAAAAATTAAATTTATATTTTATAAAATTGCTATGCTTAGTGTGTGACTCGTTAATTAGGTTTAGTATTAAACCAGACGACTAAGCCATAATCATAATATGAGCTAATTGGTATATAACTAAACCAAATAAATAAAAAAAAAAAAAAACGAATAAGTAACTCATCAATTCGCATTATCTGGATCTACAAAACTAGTCAAAATATGATAAATCATATGATTGTAGCACTACAAATTTTAATAAACAAAAAAAATAAATCTGATTCAAAATTGTGATGAAAACTATATATGAAAGATATAGATAAATGGAAGGGTGAAAGAAATTAAAGAAATATTAATGATATAGGATTCCATCATGTAAGGTCTATCAATTATCTCAGAAGATGCAATGTAATAAAGCATTACTCGTGAATTACTCATAATTCATTTGTTTCTAAAACAACTTTAATAAAGAGCCTGAAGCCAATAAAGACTGATAAAACTGTGACTTAATAATAAATAAATTAATATATTAATAATTAATAAAAAAAAGCTCCATTGTAAAATTGAGGCCTAACCATTAAGCAAGAAGCGATGAGAACGATGGAACCTATGAATTGAACATAAGAAATTTTTTGTGAAAATAACTTCTATTGATTCAGCGGGCAGGATGGCGGAATAAACCGGTAAACAATGCATCTATTTTTGTAAATTATGAGAAAAGCATACAATTAAAATAGATATTACCATAGTCAGAGTAAATATTCGCCTGCGAAAACTGAATTTACTTAAAGTATAAGTATTAAAATAAAAAAGTATTAATTTATTATTAATTTAATAAAATCTGATAAAAAAAATGTATAACTTAATCACATTACTTTTTTTTAGTAATATTCGCGAGGAGCTGGATGAGAAGAAACTCTCATATCCAGTTCTGTAGTAGAGATGACATCAATAAAAAATCATCAACTATAACCCAAAAAGAACCAGATTCCGTAAACAACATAGAGGAAGATTGAAGGGTATATCTTATAGGGGTAATAATATTTGCTTTGGTAAATATGCTCTTCAAGCACTTGAACCCGCTTGGATCACATCTAGACAAATAGAAGCCGGACGACGAGCAATGTCACGAAATGCGCGTCGTGGTGGAAAAATATGGATACGTATATTTCCGGATAAACCTGTTACAGTACGACCTACCGAAACACGTATGGGTTCTGGTAAAGGATCTCCTGAATATTGGGTAGCTATTGTGAAACCAGGAAGAATACTTTATGAAATGAGTGGAGTAACAGAAACAATAGCCAGAAAAGCAATTTCAATAGCAGCGTCAAAAATGCCTATACAAACCCAATTCGTTAGTTTAGTCGTATAAATTTAAACTAATCGAAATAACTTTTTTTTTTTTTAATGAAAAACAATATATATGGATATATTGTTTTTCATTAAAAAAATTCTTTTTTCTTCGTACTTCGCACTGACATTAATAAAAAAAAAAAAATAAATAAAAAAAAAAAATGATATGATCCAACCTCAGACCTATTTGAATGTAGCAGATAATAGTGGAGCTCGCAAATTGATGTGTATTAGAATCCTAAATGCAAGCAATCGTCGACATGCTCATATTGGTGACGTTATTATTGCTGTGATCAAGGACGCAGTACCAAATATGCCCCTAGAAAAATCAGAAGTGGTAAGAGCTGTAATTGTGCGTACCTGTAAAGAATTTAAACGTGACAATGGTATGATAATACGGTATGATGACAATGCTGCAGTTGTCATTGATCAAGAAGGGAATCCAAAAGGAACTCGAGTTTTTGGTGCCATTGCCCGCGAATTGAGACAGTTAAATTTTACTAAAATAGTTTCACTAGCTCCCGAAGTATTATAACACAATATTATAATCGAATAATAGGTTTATATTATATAAAAGGATTTATATTTCTATTATATAAAAGTAAAAAGGAGGAGAGTTAACGAAAATTAATTAGTCGATTGAATATTAATTAGTTTAGTATTTTAAATTACTAAAAAATAAATAACTAATTCAAAAATTAAAAAAGTTAATAGTAAAAAATAATATGTTGATTATATCAAAATTCGGAGGAACTCTTCATAATGGGTAGGGATACTATTGCTGACATAATAACCTCTATACGAAATGCTGACATAAATGGAAAAAGAGTGGTTCGAATAGATTCGACTAATATCACTGACGACATTGTTAAAATACTTTTAAGAGAAGGTTTTATCGAAAATGTTAGAAAACATCGGGAAAATAACAAAGATTTTTTGGTTTTAACCCTTCGACATAGACGGAATAATAAAAGGCCATATAGAAACCTTTTAAATTTAAAACGTATAAGTCGACCCGGTCTACGAATATATTCAAACTATCAAATGATCCCGAAAATTTTAGGTGGAATCGGAATTGTAATTCTTTCTACTTCTCGGGGTATAATGACAGATCGCGAGGCTCGACAAGAACGAATCGGCGGAGAACTGTTGTGTTCTATATGGTAATACTGCTTTTATCCGAATTGGATACAAAACTTATTAGTTGTAACAAAAAAAAGATAAAATACGGATTGTATAATATCCTTCCTCCTCTATTAGTTACTACTTCAAGGAGGTTTTAACGAGAATGAAAGAACAAAAATGGATTCATGAAGGTTTAATTACTGAATCACTTCCCAATGGCATGTTTCGAGTTCGATTAGATAATGAAGACATCATTTTAGGTTATGTTTCAGGAAAGATTCGACGTAGCTTTATACGGATCTTAACAGGTGATAGAGTAAAAATTGAAGTAAGTCGTTATGATTCAACTAGAGGACGTATAATTTATCGACTCCGGAATAAGGATTCGAAAGATTAGATTAGTTGGTTTACATTACGTAGGAATAAAATGATAGATTTTAAATTGTAAAAAAAAAAAAAAAAAAATTCTTCACATAAATAAAATAGATTCGGAATTGGAATTAAAGTAAGGAATATTAAATATGAAAATAAGGGCTTCTGTTCGAAAAATTTGTGAAAAATGTCGCTTAATTCGTAGAAGGGGACGAATTATAGTAATTTGCTCTAATCCGAGACATAAACAAAGACAAGGATAAGATTTCGAAAAGACACATAAAAAACTCAAGAATTAGTTTTTAATATGAAATGGATATATCCATAGATTTCTGACTCATATTTATGAGATGATAAAATATGGCAAAAAATATACCGAGAATTGGTGCACGTAAAAATGCATCACGTAAGAATACTCGTAGAATACCAAAAGGGGTTATTCATGTTCAAGCTAGTTTCAATAATACTATTGTTACAGTTACAGATGTACGGGGTCGGGTAGTTTCTTGGTCTTCTGCCGGTACTTGTGGGTTCAGGGGTACAAGAAGAGGAACTCCATTTGCCGCTCAAACAGCAGCCGGGAATGCTATTCGGACCGTAGTAGACCAAGGTATGCAACGAGCAGAAGTAATGATAAAGGGTCCCGGTCTTGGGCGAGACGCAGCATTACGAGCTATTCGTAGAAGTGGTATACTATTAACTTTTGTACGGGATGTAACCCCTATGCCACATAATGGTTGTCGACCCCCTAAAAAAAGACGTGTGTAGACATAAGAAGATAGTTCAAGAGAAATAAACGATTCAATGATTTGATCAAATAATATTACTATGGTTCGAGATAAAGTAACAGTATCTACTCGGACACTACAGTGGAAATGTGTTGAATCAAGAGCAGACAGTAACCGTCTTTATTATGGACGGTTTATCTTGTCTCCACTTATGAAAGGTCAAGCCGATACTATAGGTATCGCGATGCGAAGAGCTTTACTTGGAGAAATCGAAGAAACATGTATTACACGTGCAAAATTTGAGAGAATACCACACGAATATTCTACCATAGTAGGCATTCAAGAATCTGTACATGAAATTTTAATGAATTTGAAAGAAATTGTATTAAGAAGTAATTTATATGGAACTTGTAACGCGTATATTTGTGTGAAAGGGCCTAAAAAGGTAACTGCTCAAGATATCATATTACCGCCTTATGTAGAAATTGTTGATACTAAACAGTATATTGCTACCTTGACAGAACCAATTGATTTTTCTATTGAATTAAAAATTGAGAAGAATCGCGGTTATCATATAAAAAGTCCAAAAAACTTTCAAGACGGAAGTTACATGATCGATGCCATATTTATGCCTGTTCGAAATGCAAATCATAGTATTCATTCGTATGGGAATGGAACTGCAAAGCAAGAAATACTTTTTTTAGAAATATGGACAAATGGTAGTTTAACTCCTAAAGAAGCACTTCATGAAGCTTCTCGCAATTTGATTTCTTTATTTCTTCCTTTTTTGCATACTGAAGAAGAAACCTTACATGTAGAAAACAATCATTACATGGGAACTTTAACCCCTTTTAACTTTCATAATAAATTAGTTAAACTAAGAAAAAGCAAAAATATAGCATTGGAAGATATTTTTATTGACCAATTAGAATTACCTCCCAGGATCTATAATAGCCT